AAAGTTTGTTTTCTTGCTTTTGTACCAGTTTTCATGGTATGATCTAAACGAGTCGCACATACACCCGAGTACATGTTCCTCGACGTTGAGGGCATCCCCGAAGAGCGGGGGATTTCGTGACATTTCTGATGGGCTGTCTTGTATTTCTAATAAGTTGTTTAATAGTTGGCATGCTGAATTGTATACATAATGGGCTGGTTTAGATTGATCCTAACCGGATAATTATGAATTACTTCCATTTAATAGAATAGTAAACTCATAGATAAAATATCAAATCACGTATTTGTGTGAAATCCGTCTTATTTTTATTCAACTGCTACAAGATCAACAATTCCATAAGCTTGTGCTTCTGTTGCTGACATAAAAACATCTCTTTCCATGTCTTCGGATACAACCCATAAGGGTTTGCCCGTTCTTTGTACATAAACCCTTGTGAGGGTTTCACGCAGTTTCAGCAATTCTTCCGCTTCCAGGATAAATTCTGCTGTTTGTGCCTCATAAAACGAACTAGCAGGTTGATGGATCATTACCCTGATGATATAACATAATAAAAAGTTCCTCTATCTCGAATGATGAAGGGAAGAGAAAAGAAAGATAAAGACTAATAGGAAAAAGATAGAATTGAACAACCGTACGGGCATCTTTGGTGTATTGCATATGCATACGGCTTTACAATAAATACTAAAATTGACCTTTCCCTTCCATTCAAGAAAGGAAGAGAAAAGTAAAATATACCAGACCCGGATGGGTTAAATGATCAAATTGCCACCCTTCCTTTTACTTTTGGAATAGTTAAAAAATACTATGATGGTTCCGTTGCCTTATATATGAATTTTTATTGTTTTTTGTCTGTGATTCAGCAATCCCAAAGTTTCTTTTTGATCTAATCAAAGAAAAAATCTTGTCTTTTTCGCGCCCCTTGCATAACATAAATATTGTTAAAAGCCTTCCGGTGTGAACAAAAAAGGTTTGTGACGCTGAGCTGTACTTCCGATAAATAAGAGAAAATCGGAAATACCCTTTCTCCCATACGACTCTCTCGATACATAATCTAATGTTTTGAAAAAACAAATTTATCATATCGAATTCGAAGTGCCATGCTATTATTACTTAATATATATTCCTATTTCATAGGGCGAAGGCATAGTCTTCTTTTTTTTTTTCTCTTAAATAAAAACCTCATTGGCGCCAAGCGTGAGGGAATGCTAGACGTTTGGTAATTTCTCCTCCGACCAAGAGAAAAGATCCCATTGAAGCGGCCAACCCTATGCATACTGTATGGACATCTGGTCGTACAAATCGCATAGTATCATAAATCGCTACTCCAGGTACTACCCATCCGCCGGGAGAGTTTATAAACAAATACAGATCTTTGTTATCATCTTCAAGACTGAGATATATCATAAGACCAATAAGTTGATTTGAGATCACGCTATCAACTGCTTGTCCTAAAAAAAGTAATCTTTCGTGATAAAGTCGATTGATTAGGGTACAATTGTAGCCCTTAGGAACCGTACACGCATCTTTTGATGCATACGGGTCAAGAAAATTGCGAAAACAAAAAAAAAAGAATCAATGTATGCATTCCAGTCCTCTTTCTTTTAGGCTCTTTCTGACTTCTAACGAAAGGGTTTTGTCTTCTTCAATAAAGACGGGTTTTTACTATAATAAAAATAAAAGTAATAAATAATAAAAAATCACTAAACTTATTGAATTAACTTCTCATTGATGTATTGTTTCATCGAGATTCAATCCAAATCACGATGGTATTTTCTTGTTCCTGAGTGGGTCTCTTTCATCTTTTTAGGTTTATGCTCTACTCCGGGTAAAGATTCGCCCGATTTTGATTTGCACATATAGGACAAACACTCCTGCATTGCCATTTCTTTTTGTTATGCCTTTCTACTTTTTCAATTCACTTCTACCGAGTTTGTTCATTAACAGTTTAAGATCAACTCGGTTAACAAATAGGAATTCTTTCTGATAGAACTAATAATCATAGATATATTACCGATTGGGTTGGGTTTTTCTAAACGGAGCCTGGATACTTCATTTTTGCTTTTTTTAGTCCAACCAAGACAACCATAAATTATTCTAATTGATAATAGTAATATGAATTCCCCCAAAATGGATCTAATTATACTTCATGCTCCAAACTTTTGATGATTCAATGAACCTTTCTTGGGCGAAACGGAGGATATCCCGATTGTGGGAGAGAACGGGGAAATCCCATACGACCCAATATATCTGACAAGTCGCACTATACGTCAACCCAAGTTGCATTTTCCTCTCCAGGAATTCGGAAAGGTACTTTTGGAACACCAATAGGCATTAATTGAAGGAAAAAAGAACTAAGTATTATATTTCACTTTGATGTGGAAACGTAACAATATGATTTTTTTGTCTTTATTTTTATAATATAATATTGGCTTTTATCGTATTTATTTTATCCATAGATTAGAAAAAGTCATAAAGAAAAACAGAACAAAGAAAGTCAAAT